GCGCGCGTAGGGTCTCCCCGTAGCTTGCTCCCCAGCAAGCGTAGGGGAGGAGGAACGACGACCCGGAGCGCGCCAGAGAGCAAGCTAGGGCTCGAAAGCCTCCGCGCGCTAGTGCGCGCTCCGTTTTCTCGCAGGCTCTCACGCCGTAGCAGCAATAGAGCAAAGCGGACTCTATACAAGCGAGAAAGCAAAAAAGCGAAGGGGAGCGATGCGGACTCTATACGCGCGCACTAGCGCGCGGAGGCTTGAGAGCCGGAGCTTGCTGAGCGCAGACGCTCTCGAGAAAAGGTAGTATTCGCGCAGACGCTCTCGAGAAAACGTAGAGCGCAGACGCGAGAAAATAGTAGGCTTGAGAGCCTGCGAGAAAACGGAGCGCGCACTAGCGCGCGGAGGCGTGAGAGCGAAAGCCTCCGCTTGCTGGGGAGGAACGACCCTACGCGGGCAAGCAAGCTACGGCTTTCGATAGAAAGCCGGAGCGCGCGGATTCTTGTTTTCTACCTTTGCTAGCGCGTGTAGGGTCTCCCCAGCAAGCGGAGGTCCGAAAGGACCCGAAGCGCGCCAAAGAGCAAGCGGAGGGTCCGAAGGAGAGCGCGCGTCTGCGCCCGTACCTTTCTCGGTAGCAAGCAAGCGGAGGGGGAGGAACGAGACCCGGAGCGCGCTAGCGCGCGTAGGCTTGAAAGCCGTAGCTTGCTGGCTCTCACGCCGGAGCGCGCTAGCGCGCTCTCCGTTTTCTCGCTCCCCGTAGCTTGCCAGAGAGCAAGCGTACGGCTTCCAGCGCCTCCGCTTGCTTGCTCGCGTAGGGTCGGTCTCCCCGGAGCTTGCTTTCTCGCCTCCGCCTCCGCTTGCTCTCTTGCTCGCTCCGTTCTAGCCGGAGCTTGCTCCCTCCCGGTATCCCCATTAGTTGATATAAGGTGAACGTGCCAATATGTGATCGGGGTGAGCGGTGGTTAGATATAGGGGCGGCTTCGCCGGCTTGGATTGGGAGGAAGGGCTTCGCTTTCCGATCGCTTTTTGAGGCCGGTTTGGATGAGCGTGGGCAAGTTCGGGATTCGCTATTGCTTTCGGCTTGGAGCGGCTCACCCCCCTTGTCACAACAAGGGCGAAGTCGCTGAAGCGAGTCTAAAGGCCAAAGAGTGATCTTTGAACGCAACTACGCATCACCTAATAGTGGTTGGTAGGTTTGGGTATAGCAGGACTTGAACCTGCGACCATTAGGTTAAAAGCCCAATGCTCTACCAACTGAGCTATACACCCAAAAAAAGATTGAGTATTAAATAAGGATTGGTGCGGAGCAAGCGAGAAAAGGTAGTATGAGCGCGCTAGCGAACGAGAAAAGGTAGAGCGCAGACGCTCTCGAGAAAAGGTAGAGCGCAGACGCTCTCGAGAAAAGGTAGAGCGCAGACGCGCGCTCTCCTTCGGACCCGGAGCTTGCTCTTTTGGCGCGCTTCGGGTCCGAAAGGACCTCCGCTTGCTGCGTAGGCTTGAGAGCCAGCAAGCTCCGGGGAGAAAGGACCCGAAGCGCGCCAAAGAGCAAGCGGAGGCTCGAAAGAGCGCGCTAGTGCGCGCGTATAGAGTCCGCATTGCTTGCTGCGTAGGCTTGAGAGCCAGCAAGCGGAGGTCCGAAAGGACCCGAAGCGCGCCAAAGAGCAAGCGGAGAGTCCGAAGGAGAGCGCGCTAGTGCGCGCGTAGTTTTCTCGCTTCGGGTCCTTTCGGACCGGAGCTTGCTGCTCCGGCTTTCTCGCCTACGCTTGCTCCGGGGAGACCGACCGTAGGCTTGCTATATGGCAAGCGGAGGGGAGACCGGAGCGAGCAAGAAAGCAAGCGTAGGCGGAGGCGAGAAAGAGCAAGCAAGCGGAGGCGCTGGAAGCGTACGCTTGCTCTCTGGCAAGCTACGGGGAGCGAGAAAACGTAGAGCGCGCTAGCGAACGAGAAAACGGAGCGCGCACTAGCGCGCGGAGGCTTGAGAGCCAGCGAGAAAACGGAGCGCGCACTAGCGCTAGGAGGCTTTCGAGCCTCCGCTTGCTGGGGAGAAAGGACCCGAAGCGCGCCAAAGAGCAAGCGGAGGGTCCGAAGGAGAGCGCGCTAGTGCGCGCGTAGTTTTCTCGCTTGCTGCTCCGGCTTTCTCGCCTAGCAAGCGGAGGCTGCTCGAAAGCCGGAGCGCGCTAGCGCGCTTTCTCCGTTTTCTCGCTTGCTCGCTCTGGCTTTCTCTTCTATCCTCCGCTTGCTGGCTCGAAAACGTAAATGACGCTAGCTAGCGCGCTTTCCGTTTTCGAGCTCCCTCTGATTCTCATCATATTAAAAGGGCGCGGCTCTGTATGAGGCTCGTACTGCAGTGCACGGAAGTTGCTGGCCGGCGGCTGCTCAACTGTTCGAGCGCAATGCAGTGGTGGTTGGTTCCGATTCGACAAGGGTAGAATGCCAGGTCGAAGGTCCAGTACAGTAGGTAGCAGGCGTGTTCGTTTTGGCTCCCGAGCGAAAACGAGAAATAGGCCAGGAATAGTTCCAGCCTTGCTGCTATGTACGTTGACCTTGACTTGACAGATTCATCCAATTGAACCCACACTCAAAGGAGGACCACAAGCTCGGGGCGGGGCTCGACGAAAGAGAAAGTATCAGCATTAAGAAAGTTCTTGGGGTTAGCAGTGAAAGAAAGAGCCCGGCATTCATTTCTTCATTCATATTCATAGCTGAGTCCACTAAAAGAGGGACCAGCCTCATCGTGGTGATTAGAGGACATCTCTGATCGTTCACCTCTAATGTGACACGTTCCCTCCCTGTTATATGATCAACGGGATCAGTCGGCTAGAGAGCAGGGCTATTCTTATTCCGGGGAGGCTCGTCCCCTCTACTGATCGAAGCCTAAGTTCGGAGGTCTTCGTCAACATGTTACGAGGCTCCAGTCTTCGGCGGGTCACCATTACTTGACTTAGAAAGGCGAACATCTGGGCAAGGGAAAGCGCAGTGCGCCTGGTGCAAATGGCTTTCTTTTTTCATGAGATACCAATCAGAATGGAGGGCCCCCTACCTACGTACATGATTGATAGAATCACTACTCCGGGGGGGGTAGCGGTCCACTCGAATTCTTGAAAGAAGCCGGGGCCCTTTTACCAAGTCTACCGGATAGAAGATGATAGAGGGCCAACTCTCGTTGCCTTGCACAAGACGGTGCCGTCTCACTCCGAGTTCCTTCCTTCGTAGTCAAATCTGATGATACGCTTCGGCGATCTTACCTACCAAATAAAAGGCCTGCTAGGTGGTGATCGAAATCGCTCAGGTCAGTGAGGACTCACTCACTCACCTACTCCAACTCTATCTAATAGTTGATTCTATCTATCGTATTCATTCAAAAGGCGACCCGCCGGGTTAGTTGAGTTGATACAGCTGTTGTACTACTTGACTGCTAAGAAAAAGCTTACGTAAGAACTTGAAGACTCTTGTATGTACGTACACCCTCTCTTCCGCTACTGGTGGACTGTTGCACAGAAAGGCCGACAGAAGCAACCTTTCTTAGCGCGCTTTTCAAGCGCTTAGCTTCTGCTAGCGGCGGGCGGCAAGGCCATAAAGGTTGTTCAGTTGGAAGCCTAAGCCAAGAAAGGTACGAACGAAGTGACGGGCCCCAAGCTCGAAAACGGAAAGCGCGCTAGCGCGCGTAGCGAGAAAACGGAAAGCGCGCTAGCGAGAAAACGGAAAGCGCGCTAGCGAACGAGAAAACGGAGAGCGCAGACGCGAGAAAAGCTAGTAGGCGTGAGAGCCAGCAAGCGGAGGTCCGGAACGACCGTAGGCTTGCTCTCTGGCAAGCTACGGCTTTCAAGGCCTCCGCGCGCTAGCAACAAAACAAGAAGACGCGCGCTCCGGGGAGACCGTAGACTTGCTATATGGCAAGCGTAGGCTACGGCTCGAAAGCCTCCGCGCGCGTCTGCGCGCGTAGTTTTCTCGCTTGCTCCCCTTCGCTTTTTTGCTCTCTGGCGCGCGTAGGGTCGGTCGTTCCGGACCGGACCTGAACTTGCTTGCTACCGAACGAGAAAACGGAGAAAGCGCAGACGCGAACGAAGCGGACTCTATACGCGCGCACTAGCGCGCGGAGGCTTGAGAGCCAGCGAGAAAACGGAGCGCGCACTAGCGCGCTCTTTCGAGCCTCCGCTTGCTCTTTGGCGCGCTTCGGGTCCTTTCGGACCGGAGCTTGCTCTTTGGCGCGCTTCGGGTCCTTTCGGACCGGAGCTTGCTCTTTGGCGCGCTTCGCTTCCAGCGCCTACGCTTGCTCTTTGGCGCGCTTCGGGTCCTTTCTCCCCGGAGCTTGCTCTTTGGCGCGCTTCGCTTCCAGCGCCTACGCTTGCTGGGGAGGAACGACCCGGAGCGAGCAAGAGAGCAAGCGGAGGTCCGGAACGACCCGGAGCGAGCAAGAGAGCAAGCGGAGGGGAGGAACGACCCGGAGCGAGCAAGAGAGCAAGCGGAGGTCCGGAACGACCCTACGCGAGCAAGAGAGCAAGCGGAGGCTCGAAAGCCGGAGCGCGCTAGTGCGCGCTCCGTTTTCTCGCTTGCTGCTCCGGCTTTCTATTAGAGCCCTAGCTTGCTCTTTGGCGCGCTTCGCTTCCAGCGCCTCCGCTTGCTGGGCGCAGACGCTCTCGAGAAAAGGTAGAGCGCAGACGCGCGCGTAGGCTTGAGAGCCAGCAAGCTACGGCTCGAAAGCCTCCGCGCGCTAGTGCGCGCTCCGTTTTCTCGCTTGCTGCTCTCCTTCGGACCCTCCGCTTGCTCTTTGGCGCGCTTCGGGTCCTTTCGGACCTCCGCTTGCTGCTCCGGCTTTCGATTCTCCCCTCCGCTTGCCATATAGCAAGCCTACGCTTCCAGCGCCTCCGCTTGCCAGAGAGCAAGCGTACGCTTCCAGCGCCTCCGCTTGCTTTCGAGCCGCTTTCTTGCTCGCTCCGGTCTAGCCGTAGCAAGCGTAGGCGAGAAAGCCGGAGCAGCAAGCTCCGGGTCCGAAGGACGAAGCGCGCCAAAGAGCAAGCGCGGGCTCGAAAGCCGTAGCAGCAAGCGAACTCTTCGAGCCTACGCGCGCTAGCAAGAAAAGAATCCGCGCGCTCCGGCTTTCAGCACCTACGCTTGCTGGCTCTCAAGCCTACGCGCGCGTCTGCGCTCTCCCTTTTCTCGAGAGCGTCTGCGCTCTACCTTTTCTCGTTCGCTAGCGCGCGAATACGTAGTTTTCTCGCTTGCTTTCTTGCTCGCTCCGGTCTAGCCGTAGCTTGCTCTCTTGCTCGCTCCGGGTCTCCCCTCCGCTTGCTCTCTTGCTCGCTCCGGGTCTCCCCTCCGCTTGCTCTCTTGCTCGCTCCGGGTCTCCCCTCCGCTTGCTCTCTTGCTCGCTCCGGGTCTCCCCTCCGCTTGCTCTCTTGCTCGCTCCGGGTCTCCCCTCCGCTTGCTCTCTTGCTCGCTCCGGGTCTCCCCTCCGCTTGCTCTCTTGCTCGCTCCGGGTCTCCCCTCCGCTTGCTGGGTCGGTTGCTGGCTACTATCCGCCGTTCATCCTGCTGAGCTTTGATCTCACTAAGTTCTGCTGCCTGCAGACTGCCTGGACAGAAGAGGGGTACTCGTGTGGTGCTAAGAGATGGCGATTTATCGTATAGAAGAATAGATCCGCGGACCTATTGATTGACCATAGATGCGAAGCGATCGACCACTATCTAAGAGAAGAGTTGTAGTTCTTCTATCGAAAAAGGGCAAGGGGAGGCGGAGGCGAGAAAGAGCAAGCAAAAAAGCTACGGGGAGCAAGCGAGAAAACGGAGAGCGCAGACGCTCTCGAGAAAACGGAGAGCGCAGACGCGAACGAGAAAACGGAGCGCGCACTAGCGCGCTCCGGCTTGAGAGCCAGCAAGCGGAGGTCCGGAACGACCCTACGCGAGCAAGAGAGCAAGCGGAGGTCCGGAACGACCCGGAGCGAGCAAGAGAGCAAGCGGAGGTCCGGAACGACCCTACGCGAGCAAGAGAGCAAGCGGAGGTCCGGAACGACCCTACGCGAGCAAGAGAGCAAGCGGAGGTCCGGAACGACCCTACGCGAGCAAGAGAGCAAGCGGAGGGGAGGAACGACCCTACGCGAGCAAGAGAGCAAGCGGAGGTCCGGAACGACCCTACGCGAGCAAGAGAGCAAGCGGAGGCTCGAAAGCCGGAGCGCGCTAGTGCGCGCTCCGTTTTCTCGCTTGCTGCTCCGGCTTGAGAGCCAGCAAGCGTAGGCGCTGGAAGCGAAGCGCGCCAAAGAGCAAGCGGAGGCTCGAAAGAGCGCGCTAGTGCGCGCTCCGTTTTCTCGCTTGCTCTCTTGCTCGCGTAGGGTCGTTCCGGACCGGAGCTTGCTGCTCCGGCTTTCGAGCCAGCAAGCGGAGGCTCGAAAGCCGGAGCGCGCTAGTGCGCGCGTAGCTTTCTCGCTTGCTCTTTGGCGCGCTTCGGGTCCTTTCGGACCTCCGCTTGCTGGGGAGACCCTACACGCGCTAGCAAAGGTAGAAAACAACAAGACGCGCGCTCCGGCTTTCTATCGAAAGCCGTAGCTTGCTTGCTCGCTCTGGCTTTCTCGCCGTAGCTTGCTGGGGATAAACGACCCTACCCCTACGCGAGCAAGCAAAAAAAAGCGTAGGCGAGAAAACTACAAGCAAGCGAGAAAACGTAGAGCGCGCTAGCGAACGAGAAAACGGAGCGCGCACTAGCGCGCGGAGGCTTGAGAGCCAGCAAGCGGAGGCTCGAAAGCCGGAGCAGCAAGCGAGAAAACGGAGAAAGCGCAGACGCGAACGAGAAAACGGAGAGCGCAGACGCGCGCGTAGGCTTTCTATTAGAGCCTACGCTTGCTCTCTTGCTCGCGTAGGGTCGTTCCGGACCTCCGCTTGCTGCTCCGGCTTTCTATTAGAGCCTCCGCTTGCTTTCTCGCTAGCTAGCTTTCCGTTTTCGAGCTTGCCTAGATCTTCTATTTCCCACGTAGTACGTCGGTCAAACCAACGATTCTCTTCTCAAAGATCATAAGGTGCTGAAGTGGCAGGAGTTGGGGGCGATCTTTAGCTTTTTGTGAAAGGGATGCTCTTATCATGTTATTTCTGAAAAGAAAAACCGAATTCTTGATGTCGATTCATCCACACTTCCATTCCTTGTAGAGGCAAGCGGTAGGCTTGCTGGCTGGGAGCTGTATGAGCGGTAACGTCCACGTACGGCTCCGTGAGAAGGGCGGTGGACAGAAATGGCCTTGTTGTACCTCACTCTCGTCTTCAATGGGGTCTGCTCTTTTTTTTTTGGGAGAGTATGCCAATATGATCTTAATGAGGTGCGGGGCTTTGCATCTGACATTCGTTGGGCTTCCCTCTTCGGGAGCCTGCGTCCCGGCGTTTTTGTGCAATAAACCCCTCCGGCCGAAGACTAGTGGTAGGTGGTCCCGCGGAGCTTTCGGAGAAGGGTAGCCTAGTGTGTAAGCACAGCAATGAACCGCGGCGAACCCTCAGACGACCTATCTAAGATTAGGGGGGGATCCTCAGTAGTGGT